AAATTTCGCTTTAGCCAATGATCTAATTAGAGGAATAATTGGAACTATTATATCAAGTTTTTTGCTAACAATTTCGATTAGAAATGTCTTTTGCAGCATTTGACTCCGTACCACTGAACGGTTTAACCGAACATTTGAAAAATAGCCTAAAAGGTGAAATGAATGTTCGGATAATTGGTTTATATGGATCGTTCCTGGTTGAGACCAAATATCAAAAAAACATTGCCATAAATGGATAAAATAGTGTTTCCATTTATTCATCACAAGAGGCCCATTCTTTGAAGCCAGAATGGATTTTCCTTGATATCTAACATAATGAATGAGAGGATCATTGAAGAATGTTAAGGTAGACGAAAAATCCTTAGCAAAAACTTCTACAAGATGTTCTCTTTTTGCATAAAAAAAGATTCGCTCAAAAAAAACGCTAAAAGATTTTAATCGTAAATGAGAGGATTTTTTACGTAGAAAAAGGAAGATAGATTCATATTCACATACATAAAGATTATAGAGGAACAAGAATAATCTTGGATTACTTTTTAAAAAAGTAGATTTTGGAGTACTAAAACTATTCCAATTACAAAAATGATAAAGAAACAACCGTAAGAAATGAAAAAAAGGGGCATCTTTCACCCAATATCGAAGGATTTGAACTAAGATTTCCAGATGGATAGGATAGGGTATTCGTATATCTGACACATAATTTAAATATGTAAATTTATCTTCCAAAAAGGGAAAAATGGAATGAATTGATCGCAAATCTTGATAAGATTTTACGATTTCTGCCTCCTCTAAGGAAGAACTTAATTGTAGGAAAAATGGGATTTCCACGACGATGGCAAAACCCTCTGATATTATTTGAGAATAAAAATTCTTATTATACCCCAAAAATGGATCTTTGTTAGAATCATTAGCAGAAATGATCAAATGATTCTGTTGATACATTCGAGTAATTAAACGTTTTACAATTAGTAAACTAAATTTCTTGTCATAACCTACATTTTCCACAAAACTGGATCTATGAAAATCATGACTATAAGCAAGTCCATAAATATACTCCCGAAAAATAAGTGGGTATAGGAAGTCCTGTTGGCGAGATCTATTTCGTTCTAAATATACTTGATATTCCTTCATTTTAGAAATTCTATTTGGTCAAAGGATCAGAGATTCATTGGATTATCAAATGATACATAGTGCGATACAGTCAAAACAGGGTATTCTATTATATATCCGAATTCCAATAAAAAACAAATATGAATAGATACCTAGAAAACAAGTAAAACCCAGGACTATCTCTCCTCGCTTGTTCCATCTAATTGTTCTAGGACAACAAGCTAGTTAGAAATCCTTTATTTTTTGGACCAATCGCTCTTTTGATTTTGGAAAAAAATATCTTTATCAATATACTCTTTCTTCTACACATTTATTGCTACCCCATAACATAATGGGGAATAGCTAATAGTTAGGACTCATAACAAAAATCCAAAACCCATTCGTGGGAAAAACTTTTTCCACAGCAAGCACTAATTTTTTTTTAACGTCTAATTAGATGGGGTAATCATTCAAATAAAAAATGAAAGCTCGTTGCTTTTTGTTTCCCTATAATTGGAGCAGATAAGCTCTATCCCTTTATTAATTCAACCCAACTGAATTCATTTGTTCCGAGCCAACAATTCAAACAAAAATGTGGGCGGGGTCCAATACGAATGAAAAATCTTTAGAATTCGCCATTGATACGACATGCTGCTTTTTCCATTCATTCCTTTCTGGATCAGTCGTGGTCTTACAAACCCTACCGATGGTATGGATGAACCAATTCGTTCATAGAAATGTGTAAAAAATGGAGTCGCACTTAAAAGCCGAGTACTCTACCATTGAGTTAGCAACCCTAATCAAATTAAAAAAAAAAAGATGTGTATATCCAATCGCAATAAAAACAAAAAAAATGGAATTCTCTAATCAAATAAGATATTACATCAAAATGAAAATGGAAAATATAGAAAGAAAAAAGAAAAAATGATAGACCACTTCTTTGTCTACTACTATGTTATACATTCTTTTCATTTTATTTCATATTTCCCCCCAAAAACTTCTTGTTTGTATCAAACAAAATCCAACGAATCCACCATTTGATGAAGTCAAAAAAACCTATGTAACATGAGTAAATCGATCCATTTATTCACGATCGGATTATATTTGTTTGATACACTGTTGTCAATATTCGTGTTGAAAAAAGAATACAATCGAGAAAACAAACAAAGAAAAAAAATATATGAATATTCTAATTTTTCTTAATTATTATCTTTCATTTTTTTTAATCTCATTCATTATTCTATTCAATTTAATTCAATTAAATCATTATGTTCTAATTTTGAATTTGAAATAGAAATCCTATTAGATATTATATTCCAACTCAAAAAATAAAAAAATATGAATGAAATAGAAAAAAATTGATTAATTATTTAGTATCTCCCCGGTTGTGTGAGATTCACATCGAAAACCG